GAGACGTATCCTTTGAAGCCAGAATTGATTTTCCTTGATATCTACCATAAAGCATAAAAAGATCGTGGAGAAACCATAGCCTAGTGGGAAAACCATTAGCAAAGCCTTCTGCTACAGAAGGCTTTATTTTTCTAGATAAAAATATTCGTTCAAAAAAGACAAGAGAAGATGTTACTCGTAAATGAGAAGATTGGTTGCGGAAAAAAAGTAAGAAAAATTCGTATTCACAAACATGAGAATTATATAGGAACAAGAAAATTCTTATATTTTTTTTTGAAAAAAGAAAAATTGATTTTTTTGGAATAATCAGACTATTCCAATTAGAATAGTCGTGAAGAAAAAGCCCTAATAAATGCAAGGAAGAGGCATCTTTTACCCAAGAGCGGAGGTTTTGAACTAAAATTTCCAGATGAATCGGATAGGGTATTAGTACATTTGATACATAATTTAAATGTGGTAATTTGTCCTCTAAAAAAGGAAATAGTGAATGAATTGATTGTAAATTAGAATACTTTACAATTTCTCTGTCCGTTAAGGAAGAAACTAATCGTAGGGAACATGGCATTTCCACAATGCCTGTAAATCCCTCTGATATGATTTGAGAATACAAATCCTTATTGTACCCAAATACTTGATTTTGGTCCGAATAATTATCGGAAAAAATCAAATGATTCTCTTGATACATTCGAGTAATTAAACGTTTTACAATCAAAAAACTATATTGATTGTTATAAACCCCATTTTCACACAAATTCAATCTATTTAAACCCAGATCACGATCAAATGCATAAATATACTCCCGAAAGATAAGTGGGTATAGGAGGTCATATTTCCAAACCCTACCTGGCTCTAAATATTCTTGATATTCCTTCATTTGAAATTCGATTTGAACCAAAATAATAAAATATAGGATGGGATGGATTGGGTTATCAAATGATACTTATAGTACGATAGCGTTAAAACAAGGTATTATTAGGATACCTCGGAATAAAGATACGACATATTAATGAACTCTCTATCCTCTCTTTTTTCACCCAATTGGTTTGGTTGATGTTCATTCTCTAATATCAAGACGGTTAGAAATCCTTTATTTTTGCAATCGGATCGCTCTTTTGATTTTGAAAAAAAAAAAAAAAAAATATCTTTATCAATATACTGCCTTCTTCATACACATGAATCTCCACTATATAATGAAGATTGCTAATAGGTAGGATTCAGAAAAAATCGATAATCAGACCACGGGAAAAGCTTTTCCGCATCAAGCACTAATATAGTTTTAACGTCTAATTAGATCGGGTAATCATTCAAAAACGAAGAACAAGAGCTCGTTCCTTTTTCTCTTCCTATACCTATAGTTGGAACCTCTAGTTAGGATCTATCCATTTATTTGCTCGACCAACTTTAGTTTGAATTGATTTGTTTGTTAAATTTAATAAATCCCAAGCTAAAAATTACAACAATTGAAACAAGGTTTTGGCCTTATCCCTAAAATTGTAAGAATTTTACATTTTTCAAATTATCTATTGATACGACATGCTGCTTTTTCCAGTCCTTCCTTTCAGGATCAGTCGCGGTCTTACAAACTCTACCGATGGTATAGATGAATCCCTTGCTTCATAGAAATGTGTAAAAAATGATAGCCGCACTTAAAAGCCGAGTACTCTACCGTTGAGTTAGTAACCCGAACTAAAAGAATTAGAGTGTATAGATACAATCGGAATCCTAATAAATAAAGAGATTCTCTTGTATGGCACAATCAAATCAAAACATTTCAAAAAGGCAAAAAAAAATTTAAGATCAAAGTATAAATGAAAATTTTTGTAGACTAATTCTTGTCTTTTATGTTATAAATTATTCTTTTATATTCAAAATAGTTCTTTTTTTTAGAAAAAAAAAAAAAGACTTGGTGCATCCAATGAACCCTTTATTTGAATGAACTAAAATCGATAGGACAGAGGTAAATGGATTGATTTACCCATGCCCAGATTATATTCATTTGAGCCACTGTTGTCAATATAAAAGTGAATTTTGATAAAAGAATCAAATAAACAAAATGGAAATTTAAACTTTTTAAAATAAAAAACTAAGGATTTAGGTTGGATTGGCACTACAACTCCATATGGAAGGGACATATAGACATAAAAGATGTATACGTACAAATAAATTAAACAAATAAAATAGAAAAATCCCAAGTTTAGTCAATTAATATCAATCAATCAATACAAATAAAAAAGAAAAGATTTAAACTTTTGACTTTTGTTATTTTTTCATAGAATTCTACTCACAAATGCCTATTGACATGACAATAGATCTTTTTTTGGTTATAATATAAAAGACGACATTATGTAGTAGCAAAAAAAAATGAAATAAGATATAAATAGAAAACTCTCTACTGTATAAAAAAAGTCAAAGAAAAGATTATGCAAAACTCTCGAAAACTCATCCACACGTTCATTAATTTATACATTTAATTAATTAAATTTTTATTGGTGATTAAGGCGAAGGTTTATAAAAAACCCGCCTTATTTGAAATATCATGAACAGTTCCTGTCGGTTGAGCGCCTTTTTCAAGGAAATATAGAATAATAGGAATATTTAAATGGGTTTGATTTTTTATGGGATCATAAAAGCCTACTTTACATAAAGCTTTTCCTTCTCTTCGAGATCGAACATCAATTGCAACAATTCGATAAATGGCTCATTGGGATAGATGTAAATAACCCCCCCCAGAGAAACGTATAAGAAGTTTTCTCCTCGTACGGCTCAAGAAAAGTAAAGTTATTTTTATGTATAGAATTCTAATGTTAAATATCTTTCTAAAATCATCAAATCAATTATATGAAGAATTATCTTTCTTTATCGTATGATTTAAATACTTGTTTATTAATCTTTGCCCAACCAAAAATTTTTTGTATTTGTAATTTGCGCGCTCATAACTCAAGTTTGATAACCCCAAAGGAAACCCTTTGTATAAGCATTTCGTTTATTGAGTTGTCTCTAATCCCCTTTTTTTTGTCTGTCGCCTTTCAAATCTAATTTTGTTATTCTTTAATTTTAATTGAGTTCTTGTTGTTGAGACAGTTGAAAATGATATTTCCTTGTTCTAAGATCCTTTCCTCTTTCTTTGCCTTGAATCAGTGGGTTTAGACATAACTTCGGTGATCTTTGATTGTTTCAATCAAAATGGCAGCAACATACCCTTTAATTTGTGCTTTCTTTCTACCAACAAATCATACTAATGGTTGATTCCTGTGTAATACACTTTTTATTTTATCGAAAGAATTTTCTAAATCCCACAAAATTGAACTTTTTAATTGAAAACTTGCTTGAATTGGATCCTTTCGATTTCTATGTTGAAAATAGATTTAACAAAGCTGTCCCTATTTATTAAATGATACTAACCCTAGATTCTTTCCTCCACTAAACGAATAAATACGTTCTGCTCGAGCTCCATCTTGTACGATACAGTTTGCACCCCCCTCTAAAAAAAAAAAAACAAAAAGAAAATTCTAGTGAAACAGGATAAATGATGTCGAGCCAAAAGCACTTTCAGTCCTACCTATATAATATAATAAAAAAATGGTGGGTGTAATAATCCACAGCGGATCGTGTCCTTCAAGTCGCACGTTGCTTTCTACCACATCGTTTTAAACGAAGTTTTACCATAACATTCCTTTAGTTTCGAAAGAGTATTAAATTAATTCCATTATGTGAAATCATGAATAGTCATTGTTTGGCCCGTACCTAATAACCTATATTTTCATTTTACTTTTATTTCGATAAATAATTGAATTTCTGATGAAATCGCAGAAAAGATCAAATTTGATCCCAGATATCTATCTATATATAGATAGATATAAAAATTTTTATAAATAGATACACCTATCTAATATTATCTTATTATATTTTAATATATATATCTATATATAGATAAGAAACTGAAAATAAACTAACTAAAATATTTTTAATAGTATATATATTTTAGTTAGAACTAAATATTTCACTTAAATATTTAAAAATTAAATGAACACAACTAAAATTGAAATAAGTTATTTTTCATTCTGCATCTTAAAAAAACTTGATAGTGATAAGATCAATTCAAAAAATTAAGACTTAATTCTTTGAGTACTAAAAACTCATAAAAAATTGTCAATTTCAAAGATAGATCACAAGTAGATTCTATTGGATCTCCGTGTTATTTGAACTCGATTAAATTTGTGAAAAATATATGATTCAAAGAAGACTCATTCAAAAAAAAATATATATCAATTTTTTAATATTAGACTTTTAAACAGAAAATTGTTCAAAAACGTGACATTTATTCTGCTTTATTCTGATATAAGCTAAATAATCTATTCTATGTATTATTATACATAGAGTAAATCTATGATAATAGAATACTATGTTGAGTGTATAGACAGATATGTTCTGGGACGGAAGGATTCGAACCTCCGAATACCGGGACCAAAACCCGTTGCCTTACCACTTGGCCACGCCCCATTTAGTATTGGGACTAATAAACACTATTATTGGCACTGGTTGTTTGTCAACTTCAGCCTAAATATCTATCAAATAAATTAGATCATTGCCAGAATTTATATATATTTATATATAAACCTAAACTAATGCATTTATTGATCATTACATCTAATTCAATTAAGATATTATATGAAATTATGATTTATTCTATTCACTTTTTGATTTTCGAAGTGAAATTGAAGAATTTTTGATTGAGCAAGTTCAAATTAAAGAAGGTTTTTTGGTATATCTAATTTCTTTTTCTCCATTTACCCCCTTTGATATAAAGAATTCAACTTATTAATAACTCAATCAAATTAAATATAATTAACCTTAAGAACAAAATGTTTGTTATGATTAATATATTAAGTTTAATCTGTATCTGTCTTAATTATACCCTTTATTCAAGTAGTTTTTTCGTCGCCAAATTGCCCGAAGCCTACGCTTTTTTAAATCCAGTCGTAGATGTTATGCCAGTAATACCTGTGCTTTTTTTTCTCTTAGCTTTTGTTTGGCAAGCTGCTGTAAGCTTTCGATGATTTTTTTAACTAAAAATTATTCAAGAATATTTAATACCGTCCTATACTAAGTTATTCAAAAAACAAAAAAATTATAACAATCGATAAGATAAGCTAAGTCTTACAGTATGAACCCTCGAGTCGAATAGAGAAATTCTGGTATAACTGTGATAAATTTGGAACACCCCATTTCCTTATTCTGATCCTTTTTATATTGGAAGACCTCTTGGAGTCTTCCAAAAATGGCTAATTTTAGGTATAAAATAAAAGTTTTGTTAATGAACAAATCGACTTTTATTAAAAATGTAGTTTTTGAAAATTCTTTTATTTTTCTAGTCTCAAAAGAACTTTAGCTTATTTCTTCGTTTGGTGCCCATTGAAAAAAATCTATATAAACTCTAGTAAGGTACGCAATTTAAAATGCAAATAGCCACATGGAGGATCTACTCTCTTTTTTTTCCTAAAAAAATTTGGAGATTATGTAATGCTTACTCTCAAACTATTTGTTTACACGGTGGTGATATTCTTTGTCTCTTTATTCATCTTCGGATTCCTCTCTAATGATCCAGGACGTAATCCTGGGCGTGAAGAATAAAAAATAAATAAGGTTTGTTTTTTTTGCGCAATTTTTAAAGGTTCTTTCGGAGTTTTTTAGCTATTTCACTTTTTGACTATTAAAATAACTTAAAAAAAAATAACTCGGAAAAAATCGAAAGTAAATAAAAAGTTATCGAAAAAACGGAAAGAGAGGGATTCGAACCCTCGGTACGAAAAATTCGTACAACGGATTAGCAATCCGACGCTTTAGTCCACTCAGCCATCTCTCCCCGATTACCAAAGGATAATTTAGTATGTTACATAAATCAAAATAGAGCTTGAAAAATGACTTTTATTTAGTTTATCTATATTAAAAAAAAGAAAAAAAAAAATAAATCAAAAAGGACTTTTTGATTTTCGCCAAAGAAACCTTTTCTTTCCCCGGATTGGCCTGTCCAGCACCAAGCTGGGCCGGGCCCCTTTTCTTGCAACGAAAAGGAATTTGCTATCTTAATTTCTTGCCTTTTTTTTTATTATATTTAAATTTTTAATTAAATAAAAAATCCATTAAACTAAGATATGAAAATAAGGGCACTCTAAATTCTTGAACAATGCGTTTTTCGGTTACGACTTAAATAGTTTTATATCTGACAAAAACCTATAAGCAAAAGACTTGGTATTTAAACGAGTCCGTCTTTACGAATCTCATTACGTCTTCTCGTTTACGCTCTAATTTTCATTATTTTTTTGATCCTCTCTTTTGATTCCAAACAATTTTCTTGTTAGACAAAAAGTCGATTTATAGACAATAATCGGATTGTAGCGGGTATAGTTTAGTGGTAAAAGTGTGATTCGTTCTATTAATCCCTTAATGGTTAAGGGATCCCCCGGGTTTTTGAATATCCCATTCTAATCAAAAACTTTATCTCGTAAAAAGGATTTCCTCCTTCTTTACCTCTGAATCAAAAACTCGAGGAAGAATATAAATTCTCGTAATTTATACTCAAAAGTAAATATTAAATTATATAATAGGATTATAGGATTATGAAATTACGAAACATAATTTTTTTATTGGATCAATACTTCCAATTGAATGAATATGAATAAGGAATCCATGGATAAAGATAGAAAATTTATTTCTAATCGTAACTAAATCTTCAATTTGTCTTTTTTGTATTATATATGGAAAAGTAAATATATGGAAAAGTGAAGCAAAATAGCTATGAAACGATGTCTTTGGTTTACTAAAGACATCGACAAATCTTTTAGCTCGATGGAAACGAAAAGATTTTCCTAAGGATTCTATTAACTAGAAATAGAGAACGAAGTAACTAGAAAAGGTCTTAGAAGCTCCTTCTTTTCTCTAAGGATTGTCTATAAAGCAGGTAGGTTATTTTGAATACATTGAAACAGAAAAGCTGACATAGATATTATGGGTCGAAATTAAAAATTTCGTTCATATCTTATCTTTTGAAATTTATCCATCTTCCATAAAGTAGCCGAATGAAACCAAAGTCTCATGTTCGGTTTTGAATTAGAGACGTTAAGAATCATGAATCAACGTCGACTATAACCCCTAGCCTTCCAAGCTAACGATGCGGGTTCGATTCCCGCTACCCGCTTGTACTTAATTTATCTTATAGCTCTAGCCAACATGTCAATATTTTGAGTAATCTCTCCATTTTTTTTGAATTCAAAAAAATGGAAATGAAAAGCGTCCATTGTCTAATGGATAGGACAGAGGTCTTCTAAACCTTTAGTATAGGTTCAAATCCTATTGGACGCAATATATTTCCATATATTTTTTATATTTCTATGTCAAGAAAGCTTTTTTTATTAATTTGAATAATAGATAAGATCCACTTGTTAATATACACTTTAGATTTCTAATTTACCTTACCGATTTAAAGTAATTAATCTGGTTAGA